CATCACAATAAAGTTCACTTACAAGTACACCTACCAATTCGACATAAATTTCAAGGTATTTCATCAAGTCCTGTGATCAAGAAATTCTATAAAATGCTTTGAATTTTTTTAGGGGACAAGACAGGTTTTTTCATTACGCTTACTGTTTGTTAATTTCCTTCTTTTATTGTGAGATATTCTTATCTCATCTTAACAAAAAATGAATCAATGAAAAAATGAATCAATGAATGGAAGAATGAAAGCGAAAGAAGTAGAACTTAACCCCCTTTTTTTGTTTTGGCCCAGGGACTCCCCGAAAACCCTATACTTTGTTACTACCCTATACTTTGTTACTTTAGTATTAGAGTATTACAGTATTAGTATTATTTACACTTTTTTATATTAGACGAAATAAATATAGATTTCGATACTAGATTTCTATTTTTTTTCTATATCTAGTATATATCTATATTTTTATATATCTAGATTTCTATTTTATAATTTTATATATAGATAATATATAGATATAGAGATGATATAGAGATAGAGTAGAGAATGCCCATTCTAATGTCTAATGAGATTCATGAATATGAATGACGAATCAACAAGTTATCCGCAATTAGGAAAAGCGGAAAGATTCCTCGGATCTAATCATACATTGACAATTTAAAAAAACTATTGATACTATGATCATAGTATCATGACGGTTAGACAAATGGGCCCCCATCGTCTAGCGGTTCAGGACATCTCTCTTTCAAGGAGGCGGCGGGGATTCGATTTCCCCTGGGGGTGGGGATAGGGGACGAGGAAAGGAAGTTGATCACGAATTCCCAATAGTCTTACAAGCGATTCCTCCTGGGTCGATGCCCGAGCGGTTAATGGGGACGGACTGTAAATTCGTTGGCAATATGTCTACGCTGGTTCAAATCCAGCTCGGCCCAAAAATTCCCCAATCTGCCACGTATAATCCCCGCGCCCCTTAAAAATACTCGATACGGAGATAAAGAATCCAAATTTCTGCTAGATCCCTTATTTCTCTGGGATTGTAGTTCAATTGGTCAGAGCACCGCCCTGTCAAGGCGGAAGCTGCGGGTTCGAGCCCCGTCAGTCCCGACGGATCCACTAAATACATCAATCAATTCGAAAGGGGGCGAGGGGCAGAATTTCATTCCCCCCCAAAAGAAAGATCCCTTTTTCTTTTCTTTGTGGTAAGAGATGGGCGGATTAATATAATTTTCAGTAGCATTATCGTAAGCATTCCAAGAAATGCCGGATCCTTTTTTTCGATTGTTCCCGATCCGTGGAATAGAATACTATATTCTTTTTTTTTTGAGAAGGGCACACATACACAAATGGAATTCACAATCAAAAATGAATTGAAGAAGATTCCCCTAAGAGAAAGAGAATTAGAAGACTTTTCTAGATTAACTAGATTAAAATTAAACAATTTCTCTTTATGGCCCTGGTTTTATATAACCTCAATTACTAATTAAAAAATGGATTGCATTCAAATTGCACGCTGAGCCTTTGATATATACCCAGTGCTAATAATCAACGGAAGGGGGTAAACGACAGAGATCCTCTTAGCAATATTAGTTTCTTTCTTGTTTTGATTTGTAACTATGTGACTAATGGAAGTGGAAGGGCAATCTCATGATACTTCATGAGATCATTGTACATAGAGTAGATTATAGAAAAAAAGAACGGAAACAGACGATAAATAAAGGAATAAAGTAATTTGGGATTGGGTCCGGAATACAAGCTGGGTTCGGTATGGATAAAAAAACTTCCTATGTTATACTATTCCATTTTCGACGAGAAATTGATTTGACAGCTCAGATATTGTTATTCATGATATTCATCCGATTCAAAACTAGCGAGATTAAGAGGGAATTAATTCAGTGAATTTACAAGTGAAAAGTTTATCATCTCTATGGGACTAAATCCCGAGTTATTGCGAAGTAAAAAAAAGATTAGATTTTAGATTATGGAAGTAAATATTCTTGCATTTGTTGCTACTGCACTATTCATTCTAGTTCCTACCGCCTTTCTACTTATCATTTACGTAAAAACAATCAGTCAAAATAATTAATTAATTAATCATTAATTTGAAATTTTAATTAAACTTTACTTCTGAGTTCTTATCAAAAATTGACGAAATAAAATGAAAGGGATTCCAAATTTTGCGTCTTAAATGAAACTTAAATGAAATAAGCGGACTATAATCCGCAGTATTCTAATAGATAGATCGTATGGTCGAAAGAAATAGATGAATCTTTCGACCATATGATCTATTGGTATTATTGGAGTGTATAAAGTTGTACTCTAGAATAAAGGTAGAGGCTAAATCTAGATTAATATACTTAATATACAATATATACAATATTATAATATACAATATTATATATGTAGGTGGCTATCAATTCCATATATGGAATTGACATAGCACCCAATTCTATTTGTTTGCTACACCTATTTGTATTTGTTTCGATCAATCTGAAATAATAGTTTTACTCTTATTCTTATGTCATAGGGTTCTAATTACTAGTTACTAGATTTTTTCTGATGTTCAATAAAAATATCTATCAAAAGAAATAAATCAATAAAGGAAAAACGATAGGTATTTCTATTAATAAAAAAAATTCTTAGTAAAAATTCCGAAGAAGTAATTGATTGAACCATCAACAGGAGTTTCATGGGCACTTCTCGGAGTTCGAAAAGGAAGAGTAAACCTTCAGTTAACGCCTAGAACCATGATATGAAATGTGAGTCGATAAAGCCTAACTAAAATTTATAAAATTAGAAAGCAGTCGGTAAATGTGCGATATGTCACTCGCCTGAGTGAAGATCCTCCTCTCTATATTATCTCGTTAGACAACCACTATGTTTATACACTTTCTCATAGAAAGTGCGTATACACTTAACAAAACTACTTCTTCTTTGAATGCTTTGAACAGTAAACAGGGAAACAAATAAAATAATAATAAAAAGGTCGGGTCTTCTTTAGTATCCATCTAGAAGCCTGGTAAGAGTTCCTCGATTGAAATAAAAAATTTAGGAAAAATTGGATTTGGATTGGACTAAATTTCCTATCATTTAGATCCCTTTCGAAATACAAAGATAGGAGAAATATATCTTTAATTGAAGAGTATGATTCATATAATACATTACTTCATCCGAATCCAATGGAATTCAAAATGAAGATCTTTTTATTTTCGTTTGAAATAGTTAATGTTGCAGAACGATCTATAAAACAGTTGATACAGTTTGATTCCCCAACTCAATTAGTAATACCCCTAGAGTCCACTTCTTCCCCACACTACGAGCGAAAGGGAAAATGTAAAGACTACCATTAAAGCAGCCCAAGCGAGACTTACTATATCCATGTCAATTATGTCCCCTTATTTCTATAACTATGAAGGAGTTATTCCATCATTCCTCACTAATAATAGTATAGTGGAATCGGGGGCGCAGAGTCAAAAGGGGATTCTGATCGAACACTATTGATAAACCAATTCACTAAATCCACTTATTTTTTATATTAGAAATTTTTTTTATATTCTAAATATAAATTCCTATAGGATGATTTGCAATCAGGAAAAACGAAGCATAAGCAAAATACATAGTAACATCTCGGGGAAATGCTCCTAATGGAACACATAGGAATAATAAGTTTTGTTGATCCTCATAAGTAAAACAAAATAAGTAAAAAAAAGCGGATAATCCTTATCTAAAATCCCATTTGATAGACTTCGTACCCTTTCTATTTTTCTCTGTGAAAGAATAGGGAAACTGTAGAAGTATATTCTTGATTAGGGGTTGCCGAAAATAAATAGTTTCTCTTTTTCTTTTGCCCTTTACTAGAATTTAAATTCAAAGTGAATTATCCATCCAATCGAATATTGATTGGGTACTTGAGGACTGAGAAGTTTTTGGGAGTCCGTCATATATGTCGTATATGTATATAAAGTATCTTCTGTCCCCACACCATTATTGGAATTGAATTATATTTCCTATCCAGGCTCTCCAATCTAATTGAAGGTCCAGCCATTCATTCGGCACTAGATTAGTAGTACAGCGATTAGTGATTAGTGGAATCTAGAAGTCTTGATAACCCGTCTACCATTAGAATTAGAATATTTCTAGAATATTTCCTTAAATCCTAGATACGAGGATTTACAGAAAAACCCCACCCCATCCGGATGCTTCGAATCAAACAAATATCAACGGTCCGCTTCTGCTCGGAAATACTTCGGCGAGTTATATCAGCAGACCAGAAGAAGATATTTCGAGTCTTTTGTTTTGTTGATTAGGCGACACCCGGATTTGAACTGGGGAAAAGGGATTTGCAGTCCCCCGCCTTACCACTCGGCCATGCCGCCAAAATGATAGAAAATCTATGACGCAGTACGGAACTTTCTTTTATTGGATTTTCACCTTGAGTTCTGTTTTTCTTAACTTCTAACCCTTTTCTTTCCTAATTAGAAAAAAAATCCTTCCCGCCTTTTGATTGTATTGGATTCACCCATCTCAAAATAGCCAACTTCTCTCACTTTCTATTGAAGAATCAAATGTGGATTTTCATTCGCAAAAGTATAAATTTATGACAAATTTGAACCCTTAACTATTGACTGCTGACTGCGAATTCATGAACGATTTGAATCTCAAAATTGGATTTTCTTTTCCTAATGACACGAGCAAATACAAATTGATACATCAGCATTCTTCTCAATTTTCCATTATAACAACAATTAGGAGTCTATGTAAACCCCAGAGTAGAAATTGTTACACAGATATTTATTATTTTTATGTTGCCTATAAGCAATTCTCAGAAAATTATCATATTTGCATTTTGAATTGAATAGAAAATCGAAATTTTCTTTTAATAGATAATAGAACACAACCCGCGCTGCCACAAAAAGAACGGCAATACAATAAACAACACAATAAAAGACGGATATTAATACCTGCATACATGTTTACTAAATACAACTCTTCGTGTATTTCTATTATATACTTCA